ATAACTTTATTATTGTTTAGTTTTAGAGTAGTTTTTTCGTTTTTTTTATTTACAGTAAATAATAAAATTATCATTGAATTTTTATTATCTAGAATTAATAGTTGTGAATTTTCGTTTTCATTAATTTTTGATAAAGTTAGGCTTTTATTTGGTGTTGTTGTAACATTAATTTCTAGGTGTGTATTTATGTTTGCTTGTAAATATATACAAGAAGATCCTAATTTTTATCGTTTTAAATGAATTTTACTAAGTTTTGTAATTTCAATAAATTTTTTGGTATTTTCAGGATCTTATTTTTTTATGTTATTAGGTTGAGATGGATTAGGGGTAACTTCATTTGCATTAATTATTTATTATAGAAGAAAAGATAGTTTAGTTGCAGGATTTCAGACTTTATTGTTAAATCGTCTAGGGGATGTATTAATTGTTATTTCATTTTTTATGTTTGTGTTTTTTGGACAATTTTCATTTTCGTTTTCATTTGAGGATAAAATAATTTCTTTAATTTTTTTATTAATGGTTGCTAGATTTACTAAAAGAGCTCAGTTTCCATTTAGATCATGGTTACCAGCAGCTATAGCTGCTCCAACACCTGTAAGTGCTTTAGTGCATTCTTCTACATTAGTTACAGCTGGTATTTATTTAATTTTGCGTTTAATAATAATAGTTGAATTTAATAGAATTATATTAAGAATTATACTCTTTTTAGGAGCAATTACATGTTTTTTAGGAGGTGTTGCAGCTTTATTTGAAAACGATTTAAAAAAAATTGTAGCTTTATCTACTTTAAGACAACTAGGGTTGATAGTTTTTACTCTAGGAATAGGGTATCCTAATTTAGCTCTTTTTCATTTATTTACTCATGCTATATTTAAAGCTTTATTATTTTTAGCAGCTGGAACTATTTTAATAAATAGTTTTGGAACTCAAGATTTACGAATTTTAGGAAGGGTATCTATAAGATTACCGTTGTGTACAGTTATTTTTAATGTAAGGGGGTTATGTTTAGCAGGTGCTCCATTTTTAAGTGCTTTCTACTCAAAGCACATAATTTTAGAAAAAATATTTTTTACGAACATGAATTTTTTTTCTGTAATTTTTATCACAGTAGGAACTATTTGTACTGTGTTTTACAGTACACGTTTGTTAAAAAATTTATGCTGATGTAAACCTAATATAACTTTAACAATAAAGGAAAATTCAGTTTTTGTAATCTTACCAATATTTATTTTGAGGGTTTCAGCAATTATTAGCGGAAAATTTATAGTAAATATTAATAATTGATTTTTAGAAGTTCAGCTAATTAACAGAATCTATTCTGTATTAATTAATTTATTTTTTTTTGTTGGGGTTATTTTAGGAGTTATTGTTATTAACAACTCAAAAAGATTTTATTTGTCAACATTATTTTTTTTAACCCCATTTTATAATTTTTCAACAGTGTTATTAAATCCTTTTATTTATAAAATAAAAGATTTAGATTATGGTTGACTGGAACAAGGACCTGCAATTGATATTTTTCTTAGAAAAATATCAAGGAAATTTCTTTTTTTAACTAACTGACCAAAAAGAAATTGTAGTATATTTGTTTTCTTTATAATAATTTTAATTGTGTTTATAATTTTTAATGGTTTTTATCTCTAGAATTATTACGGTTATTTGTGTTTTGGTTGCTGTTGCTTTTTATACTTTATATGAACGAAAAATTTTAGGTTATCTTCAAGTCCGTAAAGGCCCTAAAAGTGTTGGGTTTTGAGGTGTTTTTCAGCCTTTTGCAGATGCAATTAAATTATTTATTAATGATGAATTGGTTACACCTGTAAGAAGAAATAAAATTTTATTTTGAATAGCCCCAATATTAGCTTTTTTTTTGAGATATTTTTCATGAATTTTATTTCCTAGAATGTATAGTGTAAAGTTTATAAGGTTTGGATTATTATTATTTTTTTGTATTTCTGCTGTAAATGTTTATAGGGTTTTAATAGCAGGTTGGACTTCTAATTCAAAATATGCTTTTTTAGGTTCAATACGTGCTGCTGCACAAACTATTTCATATGAAGTAAGAATGTTATTGGTTTTGATATTTCCTATTATATTAGTTTTAGAAACTAATATAGATTTAGGAATTTCATCTTTTTCCGTATTTTTACTTTTAATTCCTTCAATTTTTGTTTGATTCTCGACTACTTTAGCTGAAACTAACCGTGCACCATTTGATTTTGCGGAAGGAGAATCAGAAATTGTGTCTGGTTTTAACATTGAATATGGTGGTGGAATATTTGCTTTGTTATTTTTAGCAGAATATGCAAATATTATTTTTATATCTATAATAACAATAGTTTGATATATTAAATCAATTAACTTTTTGTGTTTTTCTTTAGGGGTGTTGATTTTTAGGACATTTTTTCTTTTATGTCGTGGAGCTTTTCCGCGACACCGATACGACCTATTAATAATGCTTTGTTGAAAATCTTTTTTGCCTTTTAGAATTTTTTCATTGTTTTTATGTTTAATTTAATTAATATAAATGTTATATTTGTTATAATTTTATTTATTCTTATTGCTTGTAATTCATTTTTTTTTAATGATTCTTATATTTTAAGATCATTAATTATCTTGGAGATGATTATACTTCTTTCCATGGTGTTAATAATTTTTACTATAGGAATTATTATAGAATCTAAGTATTTATTTCTATTAATTTTAACTTTTTCTGCATGTGAAGCCTCAATTGGATTAGCATTACTGGTTAGGTTTATACGATTACGAGGTAATAATTTAATATCTAGAATAAGATTAAATTCTTGATTTGCTAAAGGTTCGTGAAACAGTTTTTTTACCTAGACCAATTAGAATTTCTATTTGATGAAATGGTGGGTCTATTTTAGGAGTGTTATTAGGAATACAAATTTTAACAGGGTTATTTTTGTCTATGCACTACACTTCTGATATTTCAAATACGTTTTTTTCTATTATTCATATTATACGAGATGTTCCTTTTGGATGGGTTTTTCGATATTTACATGCAAATGGTGCAAGATTTTTTTTTCTTTTTATGTATTTTCATGTAGGACGTGGACTATACTATCAATCCTTTTTAACTCAAAGTCGTACGTGGACTGTAGGTGTAACTATTCTCTTAGTTAGAATGGCTACGGCATTCTTGGGTTATGTCTTACCTTGAGGTCAAATATCATTTTGAGGGGCAACTGTTATTACTAATTTAATATCTGCAATTCCTTATTTAGGACCGTCAATTGTTGAATGAGTATGGGGAAGATTTTCGGTAGGTCAGCCCACCTTAACACGTTTTTTTAGTTTACATTTTATTTTACCTTTTGTAATTTTAGCTCTTTCAATAATTCATTTATTTTTTCTTCATGAAAAAGGATCAACTAACCCTTTAGGGGATTTAAATCATAGTGGAAAAGTTCCTTTTCATCCTTATTTTACATGAAAAGATTTTGTTGGATTTATAATTCTATTTATAATAATTTTTTTTATTGTTTTCTTTTTTCCTAATGCATTAGGGGATCCTGAAAATTTTTCTATAGCTAATTTTAAAGTTACACCCACTCATATTCAACCAGAATGATACTTTTTATTTGCCTATGCTATCCTTCGTTCAATCCCATCTAAATTAGGAGGGGTTATTGCTTTAGCAATATCAATTTTCGTACTATATTTTTTACCTTTAAGACTTTTTAATTATTCAATCTCTAGATCGTTTTGTTTATTTTACCAAGTTTTTTTTTGAGTGTTAGTGTCTGATTTTATTATTTTAACATGATTAGGAGCATGCCCTATTGAAGAACCTTTTATAAGATTAGCTGTTCCTTGTACAATTTTATATTTTAGGTTATTTATCTTTTTAATAGGTTTTCCTATTTTATGAAAAAAATTTTTGTAGTATAATTAGTTTTACTTTAAAACATTTAGTTGCAAGCTAAAAAATACATCATTTGTATTATATTTTCTTAACAAATAGCTTATTTTAAAGCATAGTGCTGAAGATACTAATAAGAATATTTTTCTTTGTTAAATTTCATTTTGAGGTCAATTTAACTTAATAAATCCATCATCTCCTATTCAAGAAGAGATATTGTTGTTTCATGATCATGCAATAGTTTTATTATTAGGAATTTTTAGCTTTGTTGCTATTTTAGGAATAACTCTTTTATTGAATAAATTTTCTTCTCGAAGAATTTTAGAAGCTCAAACTTTAGAAACTGTTTGAACAATCATTCCAGCACTACTTTTAATTTGATTAGCTTTACCTAGATTACGATTACTATACTTACTTGATGAACAAAGTAACTCTAGAGTTACTTTGAAAAGCACAGGCCATCAATGATATTGAAGGTATGAAATTAATAATGGAGATTCTTATGATTCATATATATTAAAAGATACAAATCTGCTTGAAGTAGATAATCGTGCATTTACATTTTTTGGGTTAAACACTTTAGTAATTACTACATCTGCAGATGTACTTCATGCATTTACTATTCCTTCAGTTGGTATGAAGATAGATTCTGTTCCTGGACGGTTAAATTCAATAAGCATATATTTAAACATACCTGGTATTTATTATGGCCAATGTTCGGAAATTTGTGGGGCAAACCATTCATTTATACCAATTGTGGTAGAAAGAAAATTTTTTGAATACTATTTTTTAGTATAGGATTGTAAATCTTATTTAGAATTTAAATTCTCTTTTATTTAGTTTAAAAAAAATTGTGGCTTGTCAAGTCATGGATTGAAAAGTTTCAAGTAAAAAACTTTAAGTTAATAATAAACTATTGACCTTCAAAGTCAAAAATTCAATATGAATGTTTTGTTTTTTTGTAATATAATTATATTATAGTTACCTTCCAAGTAAAAAATCTCTAAAGAGCTTAGAAGTAAGTTAATTAAAAACTGTAGACCTGTGGAGCCTACAATCCATTTTTGGCTTTTGAGTATTTTTCTTGGAAATCCTCTAAGAAGCTCAAATCTTCTTGTGCAAAGTACACTTAAGAAAAAGAGAATTAATTCTATATTAGATGCTTAAAATCTAAGCATTGTGTCTGCCACTAAAAAAGTTTAATGGTTTAATAAAACTTGATGATGAAGAAAACAAAATAATTAAATTTAATAATAAAAATAAGAAAATTATTAATCCTGATGTAGGTCTTAATTGAGGGATTTTAAATGGCTGAAAGGAGCTTTCTTTTAATTAACAGTTAAATGCATTTTTCAAATGCTTCATTTAAAAGGATGTTCCAAACTATATAGTTTTAAAAGTAAGGTAAAAATATAAGCTTGAATAAAACAAACAAATACTTCAAACATATTATAGGCTACTGAAATAAAAAAAATAGATAAAATTCCAGGAAATTCTATTGAGCTTAAACAGTTTGCAATCAACCTTAAGACAATATGGCCTGCTCTAATATTTGCAATAAGACGAACGGTTAAGGTTAATGGACGAATTAAAATGGAAATTATTTCAATAATAATTAAAAATGGCACTAAAGCCGCTGGTCTTCCAGATGGAACTAAATGAGCTAAAGTTTTTTTTCAAGAAAAACTAAATCTTGAAATAATTAACATTAATCATATTAAAAGTGCAACTGATGAAGCAAACCATAAAGAGCTTGATATTGAATATACAAAAGGTGTTAACCCTAATAAATTTATATTAATTAAAAAAAATATTAAAGTTGTAATAAATAAACCAAACGGTAAAATTTTTTTATTCCCATATCCAAATGTAGTTAAAAAAAATATTATCTTTGTTCTTAACATGAAAGAATTATTATAAAATAAGTATACTGAAAAAATGGCGGGAGATCAAGATCAAATTTGCATACAACCATCTAAAGATGAAAACAAATCAGAAAAAATTACTTTGAGAATATAAATTCACTTCTAAGGTCGAAACTTAGTGCGTAGTTCGCTTTCAAAATTGAAGCTAAAGAGCTCATTTTTATCATGAAAAGATAATGTGAAACACTCCAAAAAAAGAGACAATTTCCATTACCTCTACTATGTTACGACTTATCTCATTTTAAAAATGAGAGTGACGGGCGATTTGTGCACGAATTAATAAAAATTCAAAATTTATTAAAAATTATTTTTACTTTCAAGTCCATCTTTATCTTTTTTTAATAAAAAGATTCTGAAATTTAATAGTTATTGTAACTCACCTTAAGACTTTTTTATGTGCTACATTATGACCTGTTATAAAATAAAAAGATATTTATTAATTTTACCTTAAAGTAAAATCACAACGGCAATATATAAGCTATTAAAAAAAGTTAATAAACATGTGGGTTATCAATTATCTGGTAAGTTCCCCTGATAATTTAATTCACCGCCAAAATTTTTAAGTTTTAATTTTTAAAAATTTTAGTGCTTAGAGATATATTTTATGTTTCTTTATAATAGGGTATCTAATCCTAGTTTAAAAAATGAAATTTCATTTTAATATAAAAGTTTAGATTTTTTTAAAAAAACTTATTTTACTAAATTTTTAATTTTTTTCTTTTTTAAATCCTCTAAGTAAAAATACTTTTTTAAAGGTATGACCGCGACTGCTGGCACCTAATAAGTCAAAAGTTAAAAAAAAACTGAATTTTTCTTTCTAAAATTGTTCAAAATTTCCAGCTGGAAATTTTTAAAAATTCCATTTATGGTTCAATTTTTATTTATTTTTTTCATTTAATTTAAGTAAGTTTAAAGAGAATTTTTTCTTATTTGAGTTATGAGCCCAATAGCTTATATAGCTTATCTTTAAAAATAGTAACTCAATCGATAGCTCCTTCATTTCATTCATGAAAAATTCCGAATAAAAGAATAATTAAAAATATTATAAATGAAAGAATTGTTTCGATTTTTTTCCCAAGAATCAATATTGAAATAATTGGAAAAATTAATCTAATTTCAATATCAAAAATTAAAAATAAAATAATTAATAAAAAAAATCGGATTGAAAAAGGAGAACGTATATTTCTTAAAGGTTCAAATCCACATTCAAAAGGTGTTAATCTTTCTGAATTGTTGATTCTTTTATACCTGAGAACTCATGAAAAAAATAGTATCATTGTTCTTAAAAGAAACACAAATAAAAAAAATATTAATATTTTTTTGTGAAAAAATAGTTTTCTAAAAAGATTTTCAAAATCCTTTATAATACAAAAAGAAAATTTAATTGAAGCTGCTAACTTTAATTTGGGGTTTTTAACTCCTTTTCTTCTATTTTAATAATACTTTTTACAAATATTTTTTTGAAGTATTGAGTAGTAAATTTTTTTACTATTTTTTTAGTAATGTTTTTATATTTATTCTATATAAATCAATCATTTAGTTGAAGAATAGATTATATATTTAATAATTCTTCTGTTAGAAACTTAATAATTTTATTAAGATTAATTTTATGTGTTTTAACTTTAGTTTCAACCCCGGAAAATAAAAATAAGAAATATTTGATATATATTTGTTCTTTATCTGTTATCTTAATAGTTTGTTTTTCTACAGATAATTCAATAGTTTTTTATATTTTTTTTGAGGCTTCTTTAATTCCTACTTTGATGTTAGTTGTTAGTTGAGGGTACCAACCTGAACGACTTCAGGCAGGGGTATATATAATAATTTATACTGTTACAGCTTCATTGCCATTATTAATATTAATATTTGCACGTTGTAAGTATGAAGGGACATTAATATTTTCATTATTTAACATAATATTTTATCCCCAACAAGTAAGTATAACAGTGGTTATAAGGTTGGCATTTTTAGTAAAATTACCCATCTATTCTTGTCATTTGTGGCTTCCTAAAGCTCACGTAGAAGCCTCTCTTGCTGGTTCTATAATTTTAGCAGGAATTTTACTAAAATTAGGTGGATTTGGTTTAATTCAAATAAGAAAAATATTTGAATTAACTGGAATTAGAGAAAATAATACACTTTTATTCATTATGAGGGTAAGTTTTTTTGGAGGTTTTTTAGCTAGGTTAATATGTATACGACAGAATGATATGAAAGCTTTTGTTGCGTATAGATCTATTAGTCATATATCTTTAGTAATTGTAGGTGTTTTGTATGACAAAATCTGAGGGGTAATAAGATCTGTAATTACGATATTTGCCCATGGTTTAAGGTCTTCTGCTTTGTTTTGTATAACTTATTTTACTTACTTAAAAGTTCACTCACGAAGAATAATTTATATTAAAGGTATACTTCAGTTATTTCCTATTTTATCTATATTTTGATTTTTGTTTTGTAGATTAAATATGGCTGTTCCGCCTTCATTAAATTTACTGGGTGAAATATTTATTATTCCTGTATTATATAGGGTATCTATGTTATTTATCTTTTTAATAGGTTTAATAATTTTTATAAGTGCAGTTTATAATATATATTTATATAGATTAATTAATCACGGATGTTTATCAGATTATATTTATCCAAGATTACCTATAAAATCATATCAAATAACAAGATTATTATTTCATATAATTCCTTTTTTATTAATTTTAAAATTAGATATATTTTTATAATTTTAAATAGAAATCTGTTTAATTTAATTTTTGTTTTTCAGAAAAAATTATATCTTTGAATTACAAAATCAATGCTTTAGTTTAAGCTATTCTGAAATGAACCTCATCAATAAATTCTAACATAAAGAAATAACCAAACAACGTCAACAAAATGTCAGTATCAAGCTGCTGCTAAAAAACCTACATGATGATTTTTATTAAAATGGTAAAAAAATAGTCGTAAAAGACATACAAATAAAAATGTAGCACCTACTATAACATGAAGTCCATGAAATCCTGTAGCTATAAAGAAACATGAACCATAAATTCCATCTGCAATAGTAAATATTGTTTCAGAATATTCACCGTATTGTAAAAATAAAAAATAAATACCTAGTAGAACAGTAATAAGTAACCCTTTAATTGAAGAAGAATAATCCCCTTCTTCAATTGAATGGTGAGTTCATGTAATTCTTACACCTGATAAAAGTAAAACTGATGTATTTAATAAAGGAACTTGAAATGCTTGTAAAGTATAAATACCAGTAGGAGGTCAATGAGCTCCAATTTCAACTGATGGGGCTAAACTTCTATGAAAATATGCCCAAAAAAACGCAAAGAAAAAACATACTTCAGATAAAATAAATAATATTACTCCAATTTTTAATCCTTTTGTAACATAAAAGTTATGATGGCCTTGGTATGTAGATTCTCGTACTACATCACGTCATCATATTGTGGAAATAATTGCTGTTAAAACAACCCCAAAAATTAAGAGTGAAAAATTTGAATTTCGAACTATATAAATTAAGCCTACTGGAATTGAAAAAATTCTAAAAGAAATTAATAAAGGTCAAGGTCTAAATTCAACTAAGTGAAATGGCTGTCGAATAAAAATTATTCCAGAAGTATTTTATAAATATCATTTTTTTAAAACAACCGCCGGTTGAACGGAAATCATTGATGTTGATTAATAAGAAAATTTATTTCGTTGTTTAATTAATTCTTCAAGAATTTTGTTTTTATTATTAATTGTATTAAGTCCTATTATTAGATTAAGAAGAAGGGATTGGTTAATTGCTTGGGCTGGGATGGAGATTGGTATAATTGGTGTTTTTCCATTATTGCTTAATAATACTAGAAGAAGAAAAGAAGCCACAATAAAATATTTTATGATTCAATCTTTAGCAAGAAGAATTATTTTAATCGGTGGAATACTTTTTTTTTCTTTTTTGTTGTATAAAAGATTATTTGTATTTTGTTTAGGGCTTAGATTAAAAATTGGTTTTTTTCCAGGACAATTTTGAATTCCAAGACTTATAAATAGCTTAACCTGAAAATCAAATTTTTTGGTTTTAGGTCCACTAAAAATTGCTCCGTTAGGGCTTTTAAGCTTAACCATGGTAAATAGTAATATGGTAAACTTAATTTTGTTTTTAGGAGTAATAAGGGCTGTTATAGGTTCTATTATAGGTTTAAATCAAACTAAGGTACGAGGTATATTAGGTTCTTCATCAATTGCTCATACAGGATGAGCAATAGTTTCTATAGTTTATGGATTTCTTTGAGGGTATTTTCTCAGTTATATAGTTATTTTATTATTTACACTATATAGCTTATATAACTTAGATAGATTTGTGTCAAGTATGAATTTACTTTCTATAAGAGGGTTACCCCCTTTTTTAATATTTGTAGCAAAATTTAAAGTTGTATATTTTTTAATTTTATCAAGTAAATTTTTTTTATTATTTTTTTTAATTTTAAGTTCTGTTATTAGCTTAACTTTCTATTTGAAATTTTCTTACAATAAGTTGTTTTTAACAACTAAAATAAGTTTAGTGTCAATTATTATTTTAATTACCTTAAACTCACTTGGTGTATATTTTATTATCTTTTTTGAAAGCTTTTATAGCAATAAACTTTTAATTTATTAAAGATTTTTAATCTCTTGCGTTGGCTTTTTTCGACTAACCATAAAGACATCGGGACACTTTATTTGATTTTTGGAGTTTGATGTGGTCTGGTAGGAACCGGACTTTCATTACTTATTCGACTTGAACTAGGGACAACTTCTGTTCTTATAGATGAACATTTTTATAATGTAATTGTTACGGCACATGCTTTTATTATAATTTTTTTTATAGTTATACCTATAATAATTGGTGGGTTTGGAAACTGAATAGTTCCCCTATTAATTGGAGCACCAGATATAAGATTTCCACGAATGAATAATATATCATTTTGGTTACTACCCCCTTCATTTATTTTGTTATTAGTATCATCAATAGTAGAAGGAGGTGTAGGAACAGGGTGAACTGTTTACCCTCCTTTAAGAGGTCCTATTGCTCATGGTGGAGCTTCTGTTGATTTGGCTATTTTTTCTTTACATTTAGCTGGTATATCTTCAATTTTAGGTGCAATTAATTTTATTACTACAATTTTTAATATACGAGCTCCTGGTATTACTATGGAACGACTATCTTTATTTGTTTGATCTGTATTAATTACTGCTTTTTTACTTCTTTTATCTTTACCAGTTTTAGCAGGTGCAATTACAATACTTTTAACAGATCGTAATTTTAATACTAGATTTTTTGATCCAGCTGGGGGAGGGGATCCTATTTTATACCAACATTTATTTTGATTTTTTGGACATCCTGAAGTTTATATTTTAATTTTACCTGGTTTTGGGATAGTTTCACATATTTTAAGTAATTTTACTACAAAACCCGCTTTTGGGACCTTAGGAATAATTTATGCAATAGTTTCAATTGGAATTTTAGGTTTTATTGTTTGAGCTCATCATATATTTACTGTAGGAATAGATGTGGATACTCGAGCTTATTTCACTGCTGCTACTATAATTATTGCTGTACCAACAGGAATTAAGGTGTTTAGATGATTAATAACACTTTATGGGAGTCGTTGTGAATACAGTGCTTCGATATTTTGAGTGTTAGGGTTTATTTTTCTTTTTACTATAGGTGGACTTACTGGTATTGTTTTATCTAATTCTTCATTAGATATTATACTTCATGATACTTATTATGTAGTTGCTCATTTTCATTATGTACTTTCTATAGGTGCAGTGTTTGCATTGTTTGCTGGGTTTATTTATTGATTTCCAGTAATTTCAGGTTATTGTCTTCATGAAGGTTTAGCTAAAGCTCATTTTTTTATTATATTTTTTGCAGTAAATTTAACTTTTTTTCCTCAACATTTCTTAGGTTTATCTGGTATACCTCGTCGATATGTGGACTACCCAGATACATATTTTAAATGAAATCAAATTTCTTCATTTGGTTCTTTATTTTCAATTTTTGCTGTAATTATATTTGTTTTTATTGTATGAGAATCTTTTATATCTGAACGAACAGTAGTTTTTCCAGAATTTAGAAGAATAACTCGAGAATGAGATTTATTTTTACCTCCAGATTTTCATTCTAACTCAGAAATATCTGTTTCTCCTTTTTAATTTTTAATAAAAGATAAAGTATTATGTACATTTTAGTTACATTAAAAAAGTCTAAAATTTTAGTATCTTTAAAAGAAAATTTTATATAATAGTATAAATTTTATAAAAAGAAATTTATTGTAATTTTTTTAATTTTATACCTTTTGTATAAGTGTTTTATAAAAAATTTTATATTTTTATGTTCTTGATATTAATAGGTTAAATGTTTTAAAAATTTTCCGTTGTATAGGAATATTTATTTAAAGCCATTAGGAATGAAAAATTTTCATTATTAATTATATCTAGATCTTATTAAAAAGTATATAGTACTTTACACAATTATAAGGTTTTTAAATCTTATAAAATTTTGAATTTTTTTTATTTTTAAAGTTTAAATTGAAATAATTTTTAATAAAGTTAAAAAAATTTTTTATTTAGTAAAATTTTTATCCTTAATTTAAATAGGAATAATTAAAAATTTTTAAAATTATTTTTTATGTAAAAATTAGTAATATTAAAAATTATTTTTTAGGAATTCGGCAAAAAACTTTTTCAACTGTTTATCAAAAACATAGTTTAGTGATGAAAAATACTAAATGAATTCTGCCCAGTGTAGAAAAAAATAAATGGCCGCAGTACCCTGACTGTGCTAAGGTAGCATAATCAATTGGCTTTTAATTGAAGTCTGGAATGAAAGAAATAATGAAGAAATACTGTCTTAAAAATACTGATTTTAATTTATTTAAAAGGTGAAAATACCTTTTTAAAAAAAAAAGACGAGAAGACCCTAAGAATTTTTAATTAAAATTTTTAATGATTAATTTTTGTTGGGGCGACAAATTAGAATATTAAACCTAATTTTTTAAACAGGCGAATTTTTTAAGAAATAAAAAATTACCTTAGGGATAACAGCATAATATTATAAATGTTTGTGACCTCGATGTTGGACTAGGAACTTTATGGCTAGCAGTCAGAAGAGATTTATTCTGTTCGAATAGTTTTATCCTACATGATCTGAGTTCAGACCGGCGTGAGCCAGGTCAGTTTCTATCTTTTAAAATTTTAATTATAGTACGAAAGGACCTAATTAATTTTAACTTTTTAACTTGGCAGACTTAATGCTATTGACTTAGAATCAATTAATAAAAATATTTTTAGTTGGTAAAATATTTTATATGTTTAGAAAATTTAGTTTGCAACTAAAAAGAAGTTTACTCTTTTTACCTCAAAAACAGTTTTAGAAAACATTAACTTTGGGAGTTAATAGATAAAAATTTTTTATTTTTGAAATATTTAAAAGATATGTTATTATATCTTGTTTTCTAATAGTAGTGTTTTCTATATGTATTACACCAATCCCACTAGGGATTGCTTTATTTTTTACGAGAGTTTTTGTGGTTTTTCTTATAAGAATTCTCTTAAGTTCTTGATATGGTTATATTTTGTTTTTAGTCTATGTTGGTGGTTTACTAGTATTATTTATATATATATGTATTATAAGATCAAATATAAGTTTTTTTTCTAATTTTTCTTTTATAACATTTACTGCACTTACAATGGTGTACTTAGTAAGTGAAAAATTTTGAAGTGAAACAACAAAAAATTTTTTAGGATTTTCTAATTTTGAGAGTTCATACTCTATAAGAATATCTATTTTTCTAGGACTTACATTAATTTTATTATTTTCTTTTTTAAGAATTATTCGAATTGTAGAAATGAAAAAACCTTTAATTGTTGACTTTTAAGAGAAAATATTTA